CCAAAAAATACTATTAATTCCGCAATGAAACCACTCATGCCGGGTAATGCAAGAGATGCCATTGAAAAGCTACTGAAGAGTGTGAATATTTTTGGCATTGGAATCGCTATTCCACCCATTTCATCGAGAAAAACAAGGCGTATTCTATCGTAACTAGTTCCTGCTAAGAAAAAAAGCGCAGCACCAATAAATCCATGCGAAATTATTTGTAAAATGGCCCCATTAAGGCCGGTATCGGTTATAGAACTAATTCCTATAATTATGAAACCCATGTGAGATACGGAAGAATAGGCTATTCTTTTTTTTAAATTACGTTGCCCAGGAGATGTTGAAGCTGCATAGATTATTTGTATTGTGCCTATTATCATCAACGAAGGAGAAAATATAGAATGAGCGTGAGGTAATAATTCCATATTGATCCGAACCAACCCATACGCTCCCATTTTTAATAAGATTCCGGCTAGCAGCATACAAGTACTATAATGTGCTTCTCCGTGGGTATCGGGTAACCATGTATGTAAAGGTATAATCGGTAATTTGACAGCAAACGCAATAAAAAATCCAATATAGAAGATTATTTCTAATGACACAGGATACGATTGATTAACTAATGTTTCTAAATTTAATGTTGGTTCATTGGAACCGTATAAACCAACACCCAGAACTCCCATTAATAGAAAAATAGAACCCCCCGCAGTATACAAAATAAATTTCGTAGCGGAGTAGAGACGTTTCTTTCCCCCCCACATGGATAAAAGTAGATAAACAGGAATTAATTCTAATTCCCACATTATGAAAAAAAGTAAAAGATCTCGGGACGAAAATAATCCTATTTGACCACTGTACATTGCTAACATCAAGAAATGGAATAATCGAGAATCTCGAGTAACTGGCCAAGCGGCTAGAGTAGCTAAAGTCGTAATGAATCCTGTTAGTAAAACAGGTCCTATCGAAAGTCCATCGATTCCTAATCGCCAATGGAAATCAAAAAAGTTGATCCATTTATAATCTTCGGCCAGTTGGATTAATGGATCATCCGGTTGGAAATGATAACAAAATGCATAAGTTATTAGAAGGAGCTCCAAAACCGAAATGCATATAGTATACCACCTTATAATCTTATTCCCTCTCTGAGGAAATACGAAAATTAAAGAACCTGCAAATATGGGCAAAATTACAATTGTTGTTAACCAGGGAAAATAATTCGTGGTAAAGACAAGATATACTTGGACAAAAAACCCGTACCCCAAAAGAAATAAATTTCGTTTTTGGTACGGATTTTTGTCGGTAAAAAAAATCCAAATAGAATAAATGGATTCAAATGGAATTTTCTGAACTATATCAATAACCTAGACCCATACTGCGAGTGGTTTCATGCCATAGATAAACTCGAACGCTTAAAAAATCCGTTGGACAAGCGGATTCACATCTCTTACAACCGACACAATCTTCTGTTCTTGGAGCAGAAGCTATTTGTTTCGCTTTACATCCATCCCAAGGTATCATTTCTAATACATCCGTGGGACAAGCTCGGACACATTGAGTACACCCTATACATGTATCATAAATTTTAACTGAATGCGACATTGGGTCTAGAATTTTTTTTCACTTGATTAATTTTCGATCTAGTTCTAGTAAAATAAATGAAATACATATTCAAATACTAGACGAATCAATAATTTCCCAGAATTTTTGGAATCAACCTATTTCTGGATAGGAAATGGAAAAGAGATCCAAAATACTTTGATTTATTACACTTTATGAAAGTATATATATCTTAAGGTGCAAGATCTAGTAATCTAATTTGAATTGCTGAATATTCAAATTTTAATTTCGAAAATCGAATTTGTGAAAATTCTAATAAAATTAAAAAAAGAAATACTATTTATTTAATAAATTCGATTGATTGATACGAGTTGATTTTCTGTTACGATAAATTGAAGAAACAATAGCCGGTCCAATAGCTGCTTCAGCGGCTGCAATGGCTATAACAAAAATTGAGAAAATGCTTCCTTTTAATTGGCGATTATCAAAAAAATCAGAAAATGTTACAAAATTTAGATTAACTGCATTCAATATAAGTTCAAGACACATAAGAGCTCGAACCAAATTGCGGCTCGTGACTAATCCATAAATCCCCATAGAAAATAAAAAAGCACTCAAAACAAGTACATGCTCGAGTATCATTGACCAACCCCTTATGAATCATGATTCATTTCAATATGAACAACAATTAAACTACTTTGATTGACTAGAATATAACAAGTTAAGTTAGAATTTAAGTTAGAATTAAGAACAAAAACTAGGCTAATAAAAAATTTGTTGAACTAAAAGTTTCGAAAGCAATTCATGAATGAAAATGCAAAAAATAGACTTTTTATTTGGATTACTCGTTTTAAAAAAGAAATATTATTATTGACGAGCCACGGCAATTGCACCTATTAAAGCAACTAAAAGAATTATTGAAATGAGTTCAAATGGAAGAAAAAAATCGGTTGATAAATGAATTCCAATTTGTTGACTAGCATTTATCAAATCTTGTTCTAGAATCTGGTTTGATTTTGTAGTCCAAATAATACCATACCAGGACGTATTTATAATAGTAATAATTAATGAAACAAAAAGACTTATACAAACCAATGAAGTAACCCCGTCCCCAACAGTCCACAGATGAAACTTTTTGTCATATTCTGGGCCATTCATGAACATTACAGAAAATATGATTAATACATTTATAGCTCCCACATAAATAAGGAGTTGTGCAGAAGCTACAAAATGGGAGTTTGCTAGAATATAGAATAAAGATATACACACAAGAACCAATCCCAATGAAAAGGCCGAAAAAATTGGATTGGTAAATAATACCACTCCTAGCCCCCCTAATATAAGACCCAACCCCAAAAAAATTAAAAGAAAATCATGTATTGGTCCAGGTAAATCCATTATATATAAAATAAGAGATAAAAAAATCGGAATGTTTCATGATCTTATTGATGTGAACAGGAAAAAGAAGTTTATGCGCTCCTAATTGGAAAATCCTAATGTGTATGACTTGATGTGAATAAAGTAAAGTTGTTGGGCCTTTCACATTCTTTTTTAGCTGAAAGGGTCGTTACTCTTTAAAATCATTGGAGTCAATCAATTTTAAATACTACTAAAGTTGCGATTTTCACCAATAAATAAGAATAATCAGAATTTCTAGTTATTGAACAAGAATAAAAAATAGCTTTAATTTAATAGGTGGAAATTACTCTTCAATCACGGGCTTGCTCTGGCGAATTCAAAATTGTTCGAATTGTGTAATCGTCGATTATTGATATTGGTAAACGACCTAGAGCAATTTGATTATAATTTAATTCGTGACGATCATAAGTAGAAAGCTCATATTCTTCAGTCATTGATAAACAATTTGTTGGGCAATACTCAACACAATTACCACAAAATATACAAATTCCGAAATCAATGCTGTAATTAAGCAACTGTTTCTTTCGAATATCCATTTGTAATTTCCAATCAACAACAGGCAAATCTATAGGACATGCACGAACACACACTTCACAAGCAATGCATTTATCAAATTCAAAGTGAATTCGACCACGAAAACGCTCCGATGTGATCAATTTCTCATAAGGATATTGAATAGTTACAGGTAAACGGTTAGCGTGGGATAGGGTAATCATAAAACTTTGACCGATGTACCTTGCTGCCCGTATTGTTTGTTGACCATAATTGATGAACCCAGTTACCATAGGGAACATAGAGTAAATATCAATAAAAAATAAGATTTTTTTCTTTCTCTTGTTTCTGACAAGTTGTAAATTAGATTATAGTAAATATTCTTTGTTTTTAGAATTTATAATGAAAAGAGTTGGGAAGAAGTTGTTAATAATAGATTACCTAAAGAAATAGGTAAAAGAAATTTCCATCCAAGATTTAATAATTGGTCCATTCTCAGTCTAGGTAAAGTCCATCTTGTTGCGATAGAAATGAACAAGAACAAAAAAGTTTTAGCTAATGTAATGAAAATACAAATTGTCGTTCCAAAGACTCCATCTATTTTAAAAAACTCAGAGATGAATATGGATGGAATAGGGAGATTCCAACCGCCCAAGTAAAGAACGGTTACAAATAATGAAGAGATTAGTAGATTTAAATAAGACGCAACATAAAATAAACCAAATTTAATACCGGAATATTCGGTTTGATAACCCGCTACTAATTCTTCTTCGGCTTCTGGTAAATCAAAAGGCAATCTCTCGCATTCTGCTAGAGAAGAAATTATAAAAACAATAAACCCTATGGGTTGTCGCCACAAATTCCATCCCCAAAAACCATATTTTGACTGTGCCTCAACTATATCAACTGTACTTGAACTGTTAGATAATTATAGTCGAAGATAAGATCACCTTGTCATCGCTATTCCAGAACCGTACATGAGATTTTCACCTCATACGGCTCCTCAAGAGCCATAAATAAATCTAAGGACTAATTCGATATTCTTTAATCTTGATATGCTTGTAGGATAACGAAAGTGAAAATAAATCGAAAAATCCTGAATTAGACCAATAAAATTCTGTCTGCTATACTATAAAAAATTGCTTCGGAATTGATCTCATCCTTTACTTAAATTTTGAAGAATTTCCTTTTTATTGAGTAATAACTTAATTCTTGAATAAAAAACGCTTTTTACTAATTTTACTAATATCAATTATCAATAAAAATTTCGCCGTATTCTTATTTTTTTTATTCTATTCCGAAAAAAGGAAACATTCATTCATGATTTATGTTATGATCAAAATGGAATTTCCGTGAATATCGATATTGGAAAAAGATCTTTTTTTTGGATTCTATTACTATAATATCCCTTTTTTTTCGTCCCTCTTATTTCTTTTATTCAGTGGGAAAAGTAAAAGATTACTTCGTTCCTGATAGTCATTCATTTAATCGGTGGATAGGAGCATACTCTGGATCGAAATTTGTGGGAGTACTGCTTGATCATTTCTACAAATTTAAAGCCTCAATTAGTATTTCTTTTATGTAAAAATCTTTCTTCAGATAACTTACATAATCTCTATTACAAATCCTTTGTGTACTTTGGTGTTCCTAATCATCCACTTTTTTGGTCAATTTCTATGGTAAGTCATGTATGGTAATACATAAAAAAAAAAAGATAGTAAAAACTTCCTAGAATTGTTCTTTTCAACCCGCTTCAAGTAATGATGACTAATTAACCAATATTGGGGGAAATAACCTTGACTGTTTATGTTTTTAACCCTTGTACATAGGCAATGAGATTCCATTTTTTACTGCAAATTTCGAAGCTGTTTTCTTTCACTCATCTAACTATCTGATTTACTTTAATCAACCCGCCCCGTGAATAAAAAAAAAGATCCTATTCAATACATTTTTATTCTTAGAAACCTAAAAATAAACAGGGAAGGGTGAAGACCTATGTTTTAACGAATCACACGTAGCGATATTGATAATACAGATAGAGTTAATGGTATTTCATAACTAATTGATTGGGCAACAGCCCGTAAACCACCTAAAAAGGAATACTTATTATTTGATCCATATCCTGACATAAGAAGTCCAATGGGAGCAATGCTTGAAATAGCGATCCATAAAAAAACACCAATATTGAGATCGGCTAGAACAAGGCGAGAACCAAAAGGAATTACTGAATAACTTAGTAGAATTGATATGACTGCTATAGAAGGTCCGATACTAAATAAAAGTGCATCCCCTCTAGATGGAAGAAGGTTTTCTTTAAAAAGTAGTTTTATTCCGTCCGCTAGAGCTTGAAGAATTCCCAAAGGACCAGCATATTCAGGTCCAATACGTTGTTGTATCCCTGCAGATATTTCTCTTTCTAACCACACAATTACTAGTACACCTATGGTAATTCCCAATACAAGAATCAAAATAGGGAAAAGCATCCATGTAGTCTCATAAACCGCTTTTAAGGATTCCAATCTGGAAAAAGAATTGATAGCTTGTACTTTTGTTGTTGTATCAATTATCATTTCAACGATCAACCTCTCCCATAATGATATCTATGCTACCTAATATCGTCATAATATCAGCCAATTTCATTTTTTTAACTAACTGAGGAAGAATTTGCAAATTGATAAAAGCCGGAGGGCGAATTTTCCATCTCCAAGGAAAAATACTCTGATCTCCTATCAAAAATATCCCTAATTCACCTTTTGGTGCTTCGACTCTTACATAAAGTTCTTGTTTCGACAATTCAAAAGCAGGAGATGGCTTTTTACTAATGAATCGATATTCAAAATCATTCCATTCAGGATATTTTATTCTATTAAAGCGTCGGATTTCTAAATTCTCATAGGGACCTCCTGGAATTGCTTCTAGAGCTTGTTGAATAATTTTTACAGATTCGGCCATTTCACCGATTCGTATTAAATACCGAGCTAATGAATCTCCTTCTTTTTGCCATTGAACTTCCCAATCAAATTCGTCATAACATTCATAATGATCAACTTTACGAAGGTCCCATTGTATTCCGGAAGCTCGTAGCATAGGGCCCGATAAACCCCAATTTTTTGCTTCTTCGCCACCAATAATGCCCACATTCTCAACTCGTTCTAAAAAAATGGGATTTCGCGTAATAAGCTTTTGGTATTCAGCAAGTCCTATTAAAAAATAATCACAAAAATCTAAACATTTCTCTATCCATCCATAAGGTAGATCGGCAGCTACCCCTCCAATACGAAAATAATTATGCATCATTCTCATACCGGTGGCAGCTTCGAATAAATCATATATTAATTCCCTTTCTCTGAAAATATAGAAGAAGGGGGTTTGCGCCCCGATATCCGCCATAAAAGGGCCGAGCCATAATAAATGAGAAGCTATTCGACTTAACTCCAACATAATCACTCGAATATAGCTAGCTCTTTTAGGTACTTGAATATTTCCCAATTGTTCTGGTCCATTTACAGTTATTGCTTCTGTAAACATAGTAGCTAAATAATCCCAACGTGTTACATAAGGCAGATATTGTATAATTGTTCGGTTTTCTGCAATTTTTTCCATACCTCTGTGTAAATAACCTACTATTGGTTCACAGTCAATAACATCTTCACCGTCTAAAGTAACGATGAGTCGGAGAACACCATGCATTGATGGATGGTGAGGGCCCATATTGACTATCATGAAGTCTTTTCTGGTAGTTGGTACAGTCATAGGTTTTTCTCCGATTCATTCTTTCACAAATTCATTTTTGCATGAATTGCTGAAAACAACAAGGTATTCATCAAAATTCAAGATCTAATAAATCAAATAATTATAATTCAAAACAACTCTTCACATTAACGTGTTTTTAGTTCTCGAATGTTCAATTGACTTATTAATTCTTTATAACGTATTTCATTTTTCTTTGACAAATAAGCCAGCAGTCGTTGACGTTTTCCCAGAATTTTTCGTAGCCCTCGCTGAGATGAATAGTCTTTTTTGTGCAATTGCAAATGGGAAGTAAGTCTTCGTATCTTATTGGTAAAACAGACTACTTGAAATTCAACAGACCCCCTGTTTTCTTCTTTTTTTTCCTCCGAAATAACGGATATGAATGAATTTTTTTTCATAAATTCTTAACCTTCCTTACCTTTTTTAGCAAATATTGAATTTTACCGATCAGTAATAATAATGCCAGCTATTTTAATCTGGTATATACAATACCTTAATTGATTTATTTTATCAAAGAAACTTTGAAACTTTATAAGGTTTATTATGTTGATTCATTTCGGATATAGTGGATACGTCATCGAATTAGTATCATGTATCGGAATTGAATGTACAACAGCGTGGCTATGTATCTATTTATCTACCAAATAATAGGAAATCAAATGTATCATAAATCAATTTAAAATTGCGGATACATATGTATTCTTAACATACTAAAACGACTTCCGTTAGTAGTATCAAACCAATAACGATTCATACAAGCTAAATCCTCTAATCGATAATTGGGCCAAAGAAAGAATTTTAATTTTTTAAGTCTATTTTTATCTCGATCAAGATCTTTGTTTTCATCAAAAAATTGACTACAGTTTTTTATTGGATTCTCTATTGGGTTTAAATTCACACCATTATTGTTCCTTGAATTCAAACAAATTCGAATTCTTAACTCTCTACGACGCCTAGGCGATAAAAGATTTTCGGGAGGAAACAAATCAAAATTGTTTTTGTTTCTTTTACCTAAAATTTTTTTATCACCATTCTCACTGTATCGTTTTTGATTATTGTGGTGTTTACTCTTATGAACTAACGAAACCCCTATGGTTTGATACAGAAGAAATTGCCCGTTGCCTTTTATAGCCAGACGAATCGGTTCAATAATCAATACTCCGTTTTTTAGCAAATTTGAACGAGTTAAATCTTTCTGATACAGCATTATATCCATACTCAGTTCTTTTCTTTCTATCGAGGATACAAGAATTTCTATTGGATTTATCAATCGAAGCACAAGACAATATACTTTGATATTATTGATCAGCTTTTCATTTAAAGAATCCGCCCATTTCAACTGAAAAAGCAAATATCTTTTCAGGAATAAATCAATTTTGACTTCTGTACCCCTCGTGGGTTGCTTTTTCTTTCTCGGCTTTTTCATATCTGATCCTATATAATCTTCTTCAATATCTGTTTGTGCATTTGAGAAAACAGATTCAGAGTTTTCGTGAACATCGGATCCAAGATTTTCTTGACTTATGAGTTCCTTTTCATCTTCATTCTGATTCTCTAATTTTAAATATATTTTTTCATTTGATGGTATAAAAGAATTGATTTTTTTATGTCTATTAATGCTTTTATCTTCACTAACTTTTTCACTTACACTATAATTTGAAAAAAGCAGGTTAATTGGTATAACCCACGGTTTCATTTTATATGCATTATAAAATAAGACAAATTCGGAGAAAAACCAAAATTCCAAATTTGATATGGGACAGCTCAGTATTTCTTCATTCATTCCCATCCAATCAAAAAAAAAAAATTTTTTATCAGGTTGGTTGATTTCTTGATAAATTGTGCGATAAAAAAGACTTTTCTTATCAATTTTATCAACAATTTGATAGTTCTTAGATTCAGTTTTCGTTTTTTCATTCATGCTAGTACTGATATTGACCCAGGTCTCAACGTCGACTTTTGTTCTAAGACAAAAATGGAGAATTTTCAAATCCAAATATTTTCTATCTATAGTTTTTTCTCTATCCAAAATATTTTTTCTTCCTAAAAAAAAATAATTAGTGATCGGGATATTCCACGCCATGTCAATAAATTTGTCTTTAGTTTTGTTGTAATTAGAAGTATAAGAAAATTCTTGGTTTTTATTTCCTTGGAATGGTATTCCATAACTATACCTATATGAATCATTCTTATCTTCATAAAAAAAAAAATTATATGATAAAACATCATATCTATAATTCTTTTTAAAATTCGATTTTTGATCTGGCAATAACAATAAACGGTTTTCAGAATTATTTGTGTAATTAATTAATTGTTCTTTTTGATATGAATTCGTTTTGCTTTTTTCGAAATTTTTATTTTCAACCTCACAGTGTTCAGTTACTCTATTTCGCCATTTTTGTGGCACTAATTGCGACCATTTTATCTGAGATAAATCGTATTGATAATTATTTTTCAATTTTAGCCAGTTTTTCCATTGGTTCAGCCCAGAATTCGGAAGTTTTCTAGTCTTTAGCTCGGGATGAGCTATTCCTTGGGTTCCAAAAAGATCTTTTATTTCATTTTTAAGAAATAAAGATATTCCCCGATACTGAAGGACCGATTTTAATCCATATAAGTTCAAAATTTTGGCTTGGGATAATTTGTAAAATACATAAGCTTGTGACAACAAAGAAAAATCCGAAGGAATCTTCGAATTCTTATTACTAATATTATTATTAGTACTAACAAACTGGAAAAATCCTTTGTTTATAGTCCAAATAAACTGAATTTTTTTTTTATTATTAATCTTTTCAGGATTTTTTGCATTATTGGAAATGGATTTTTGAATTACATTTTTTGTTGATTCAAGAAAAAGTTGTGTATTAATTCTGGAAATATTAATGATATATAAAAAGATATCTACGTATATCTTTTCCCTAAAAAATTTCAAAATATAATTGAATTTACGGATTAATCGAACATTGCTTCTTTTTAATATATGACCCGTATTTTTTGACGATTCCCATTTTTTCGTACCATATGGTGTTTTGGTAGGACTAACCTTTAGTTTTTTATTGTCTTTTGCTATTTTTTCTATTTGATTTTTGATTATTCTTGTTCTACTAGTCAGATCTTTAATTTTTTTTTCTGTCGCTGAAGGATTTGTCCAATTTAGGAATCCGGTTTGAATGGATGATTCATTAATCATATGATTTTTGATTAATGAATCTTTTTCATTTTTTCTTTTACTCGATTCTTCTCTCAATCCAAATAGTCGAATTGGATTTACGTTTGACATTTTTTTTTTTATTTTTTTTAAAAACAGAAATATTTCAACAATCCAATTGTTTGTTTCATTTTCGAACTTAAAAAAAAAAAGAATTTTTTCTTTGATTCTTTTTCGAATTTGAAAGTGCCCTTTTAGAAGTTTTCGAATTTTTTTGTCGAGTTGTTTAAAAATAGGTTGAAAAAAAGAGGGCCGCTTTCGAGGAGGACCAAAAGGAAGGTCAGTTTCCAGGCCCACAACTGTTAAAAAACAAAACTCATCTATTCGATTTCGTTTTTGTTCATTTTTTTTTATTCGATCTTGATCAGACGGTTGTATTATAGATCTGTGCCAAGGTTTTAGACAGAAAGGAAATAATATCTTTATCTGAATACCATCTGTTAACCAGTTTTTAGGAAATTCAGTTTCTGATAATTGAACGCCGTTATAGGTGCATTTAACATGCATTTCGCTATTCCACTCTTTGAAATCATCCGACCACTCGGGTCGTTGGAATAATAACACACGGCTGAAATTTTTTGCTATTATCAATAAAGGCAATAGAATATATTTTCTAAGAATTGACTGAGTTATTAACATCAAACCTCTTATTATTTGAGCAAATGGAATAGTATCCCAGGCTTCGGCTATTTCTATTCGTCTGTTTTCTTGGCTTTTGTCGTCGTTTTTATTGTATTTTTTATTTTTCTTTTTCTCCTTCAATTCTTCGTTTTTATAATCAGAAATCCGCAATTCTGACTTTTTTCCCATACAATTTTTTAAAATTCCTTTAATTAATCCGGAAAAAGTAGCCGAAAAAAAAGAGGATTTATCTATTCTGTCTAAAAAAAGCGGGGAATGTATATTTGGTTGAAACAATTCCCAAATAACTATTTTACGTCTTTGAACACGCATGGAACCTATGATTATTTCTCGACGAAAATCAGATTGTTGTGAATAACGTATCAAAGAAACTTCACCTGCTTGCTCAGAAATATCCGCGGTATTTGGGGCAGGATTGTCGGTATTCTCTTGCTTATCGGTATAAATAACTACACTTTTCCAATTTCTTGAGCGAATTTGATCATCGATTGGCACCGACACGTCTTTTTCATCTGGTCTATCCTCTGGTTCTAAATCGTCGACTAATTGGTATGACCAACGAGGAACCTCTTTACTTATTTCTTTTATTCCAATCGATTCTTTTGGAATTGTTTGGGGAAAGGAATCCGTTATGATTGTATCAACTAAAAATTTTAAAAATCTTTCTGGATCTTCGGAAACAATTTGTTCCTGTTCTGAAAGTAAAGACACTCTCTTCTGATTGAACGTGGCTTCCCCGTCAAATTGACTAACGAAATGTCTAATTTTTGATGATATTGAGTTTTGATCTTTTTTATGTTCAAATTCTTGGTAATTAGAATCATTATGTAGAACACTATGAATTTTATTTATAAAAATCTCATTTATTAAATTTTTTACTGTCGTTTTCGTTATAATGGATGAAAGCCTTTTTTTTATTATACCCCGATAGGACCCATTTAATAAAGGATCGTGGTTTTTTTGCAAATATTCAATTTTATTTTTAGTTTTATCATTGCATAATCT